TTCTTTCCTCAAATGTCCTATTGAGGGTTAAAGGATTAAATCTTTTTAAGAAATAAAGTTTTTGATCGGAATATGAAATATGAAAAAAATGGAAAGACCCCTTAACTATTGAAGTTGTTAATAGAACGAATCACACTTTTACCACTAAACTATACCCGCTACATATTCATTATTGAATATGAATGGACCATTTGTCCAACAAAGTAATCAGATGCAGTCAAGATAGCATCAGAATCATGAAAATTCTAGCATTAACACGTATTTTTCTCCACTGCGGCGCGGAATTGAAAACTTGAAAAAAAAAATAGGCGAATAGTAAAAAGTTTAGTCAAATTTAAATAGTGTACTAAAGTTATAAGTATTTTTTTTTTGAAACCTCCCTTCACTTGAACCACCAGATTTTCTGAATTCGGGTAAATTGGGCCTCAAACTTTCAAGCTTGTACTTTGCTTTCAACAAGTAAATGATTTATAGTCTCATTTTAGAAATATGTGTTTTCTATTTGATATTATGATATTATTTTTCTTATAAGATATATTTTATTTCTTTATTAATACTTCTTTCTTATTAAGACTTCTTAAGTGAATTATTAAGATGAATATAATACTGAACTTCAACTTTCATTTATAATGAAATTCGTTTTTCATTAATTAATTTCCGAATTTTATACTTAAGAATAATAAAAGAAAGATGACGATTAGTACTATATTACTAGATACTATAATACTATTAAAGTAGAACACTTTTACTATAAAGACTAAATATTAGAAACTAAATATTAGAATTTATACTCATCATTTATACTCTAATTTACTAGAATTACTATATAAGGTACTATAATATATTCTAATATATAATATACTAAAATATACTAAGATACTAAAATATACTAAGAATAGATATATAATTACTAAGAATAGATATAGAATCTCTAATATTTCAATTTCAATATAGTCAATATAGAATATATAGAATATTCTATATTAATCATTAATCTAGATCTAGATAATTTTTTAAAGAATTTCTAAAATAATCTATCTATTAGAATCTTATATAATTTCTAATAATTAGGAATGGGAATAAAAATTACTCTTCTTTTTTCAATAACAATTTTTATTCGTCGGAACAAAAGAAGTACTGGCCCGGCCAGTACTTATACTTAACCAGGCCGGGGAAATGAACCTTTTGTACAAAATAAAAGAAGTAAGGTATTCTTTCTATTGGATAAATCTGTTTCGAATCATTGAAGGAAAAGAAAAATTGTTCTCAATCTTGACTTCACGTGTTAAAGATAAATTTTCAATTTTGAATGGGGAGAGATGGCTGAGTGGACTAAAGCGTCGGATTGCTAATCCGTTGTACGAATTATTCGTACCGAGGGTTCGAATCCCTCTCTCTCCGACCCCCTGATCACTTGAGATTTTAGAATTTAAATAAATTTCGATTATTTTCTTTTATGAATCTTTTATCTTTATCTAGTATCTATTTCATTTATTTATACATTTACCTATGAAAAAATTAAGGAAAAAGTAAAAACAAATCTCATATCTTTTTTTATTCTTCACGCCCGGGATTACGCCCCGGATCATTAGATAAGAATCCGAAGATGAAGAGAGAAACAAAGAATATTACTACTGTGTAAACGGATAGTTTAAGAGTAAGCATTACAAATCTCCAAGATAAGATAAGATCATTTTTTTTTAAGGAAATAGATCACCTATTTTACGACACACACTAGACACTATTTTGATATGACGCTCTAAAGATGAAAAAAAAAGGAAGTTTTTTTGAAATTTCTTTTCACGAATTTCTTTCTAATGTAATAAGATTCGTATTTTTTCGTTATCAAAAATTTCTTGTCATATCCATATCTATAATTAGGTATTGTATGGGATTTTATAAAGGAAAGGTCAGAACAAAAGAAGAAATAAGCTAATTAGCTGATTAAAGATAAAGATCATCACCCCCCTCCCTTATTCAAATTCAATTTCAATATAAAATAGAAAATACCAGAATTTCACTTTTTGAATCGAGGGTTCCTAATGTCCAGACTTATCTGAATCTTATTTATGATCTTATTGATTTTCAGAATAAAAATATCATTTTTTTTTATCGAAGAAATTATGAATTGAATAGAGATTTCATTTTTATCGAAAACTTACAGCAGCTTGCCAAACAAAGGCTAATAGAAAAAAGAGTAAAGGGATAACCGGCATAACGTCTACAATTGGATTGAAAAAGGCATAAGCCTCAGGCAATTTGGCGAAGAAAAAACTACTCGAATAAAGGGTATAATTAAGACAGATACAGATTAAACTAAAGATATTAAACATAACAAATATTCTTTTCTTGTTCTTAAAGATTCAAATTAAATTGAAATGATAATAAATTATCAGATTGGATTGAGTTGTTTTTCTGAGGAAAATTTTCAAATAAAAAGGCAGATGCAGATAAAAGAAAAAAATTCTTATTTTTCTTTGACTTCTCCCCAATCAAGAATCCTTCCTTACATTCTCCAATCAAATAAGAATACAAGGAATTCTATTTTCATACAATATCTTAATTGAATTCTAAGTAATGATCAATTCATCTTTTTGATTCTATATCTATTGTGTTGAATCCTAGCGACAACATGTCCTATATTTCTTTTGGTTGGTTATTGACGAATAACCAATATTTATCTTATTTTTTCTTAGACCAAATCAAAATGGGGCGTGGCCAAGCGGTAAGGCAACGGGTTTTGGTCCCGTTACTCGGAGGTTCGAATCCTTCCGTCCCAGATCGTTTGCATTAGAAACGAAAGATTCTTCTCTATTGAAATTGAAAATTTCATTCAACAATTTTCTGTTTAATGTTGGATACAATGTTATCCAATCTGAATTCTAAGAATCATTCTTAAAATCATATCTTTTTTTTACTAAAGTATTTTATTCTTAAATAGAAATATTCGTGATTACTTTTGTTAACGATTCTTTTTTTATATGATGTAGATGGATGCGAAAAGATAAGAATCCAAGGATTCTTATTTTCTTTTTGATCTTACCTTACACGAGATTTTTTCTACTCCACAATAATGAAAACAAAGAAACTTTATTCTCAAACTATCTCTCTGTTTTCAATTAAATGAAAATAAGATTTAATTGGAGATGGTAAATAATAAGTAAATCATAATATTAGAAAAATCATATTTCATAAAGAAAAAAATGAGAAAATATTTATAAAAATATTCATAATTAGAAAATGAGATTCTAATTAGAATATAACATTCTAATTAACATTAGAATATATTACATATTTTACATAAGAGTATAAAATATAAAGAAAATAGAAATAAAATAAATAGAATTATAAATATAATATAAATAGATAATTTATAGAATTATTGTATTCTAATTATTGTATGTAATTGTATATTTTGTATATTTTTATTTTGTATATTTTTCTTATTAATATTATCTTATTATTTCAGATTATCTTATTATTCTAATAATGAAATATTTAGTATTTAGTTAAACATTTAGTTAAATTTAGTTAAAGTGGCTAAAAACTTTTATCCATTCATGGGTATTTTTTTTTCATTTGAATGAAAGTAAAGTCAAAGGCTTTTTTTGAGGTTTCTAATTTCTTTTTTAATAAAAAGAGGTTTATTATGGACAATCCCGAAAGATCTGTTGAAGATGTAAATAAGTTTGCTTAAAACTGATTTGTTTTTTTCATGTGATATTATTCCTATAAGAAAATTATGTGGTATTTTTAAGTGAAATCCTTTCCGGATAACACTTATCTATAAGTGTAGATTATTATGTATAAATTGGTTCAGCCAATGACTATTCATGATTCCATATTGAATCAATTGCATACGGTTCCAAATTAAAATAAAATGAGAGGGATGTTATGGTAAAACTTCGTTTGAAACGATGTGGTAGAAAGCAACGTGCGACTTGAAGGACATGATTGGCTGTGGATTCTGACATCCACCATCTTCTCTTTCTATACGAATGAAGATGCTCTTGTCTCGACATAATTTGTTCTGCTAGGAACCTAATTTAATTTGTCTTGGGTTGCTAAATAACTAAATAAAGATACTAATGGTATATTAAAGTGGTATATTAAAGGTATAGCATATGATGGAGCTCGAGCAAAAATGATTGATTCATTTATCGGGGGAATAATCTAGGGTTAGTGACAATCAATAAGTTAGACCAACTTTGTAAATATATCATCAATATCTAAATATAGATAAATGGAGAGGTTCAAAAATGAACAAGTTTGAAATGAAAAAATCAAATTTGTCGAAATTTTCAAACTGTTTCAATCAAGAGTGTATCACAAAGGAATCAATCTTTCGTATGATTTTTTCATTTTCTTTCCATAGAAAGAACAAAAAACAAAAGGTATGTTGCTGCTTTTTTGAAAAGGAGTAAGGATCACCGAAGTAATGTCTAAACCCAATGATTTCACAAAGCGCAAAGCAAAGACAACAAATTCCGGAACAAGGAAACACTATTTTCACTTGTCTCAACAATTGGATCAGAATGAGTAAAAAAAATATATATATATATACGAAAGGAGACAAAAAAAGAAGTTAGAGACAGCTCAAGAAATTCTAAGGATTTCCTTTTGAACTCTTTCAAAACTACCCAACTTGAGTTAGGAGTACAAATGAAATTTCTTTTTCTGTAAAGAAGGAAAAAAAGGCTCAAATTACAGTCTAATTCTTTATGGATCCATTTTTCTTTCTATCTATCTATATAGATAGAGAAATTCTAGAAATTCTAATCATTTTTTCTTGAGCCGTATGAGGAGAAAACCTCCTATACGTTTCTAGGGGGGCATCTTTTATCTACATCTATCCCAATGAGCCATCTATCGAATCGTTGCAATTGATGTTCGATCCCGAAGAGAAGGAAGAGATCTTAGAAAAGTGGGTTTTTATGATCCGATAAAAAATCAAACTTATTCAAATGTTCCTGCTATTTTATATTTCCTTGAAAAAGGTGCTCAACCCACAGGAACTGTTTATGATATTTTAAGGAAGGCAGAATTCTTTAAAGAATTTCGAGTTTCTTTTGATAAAAAAAGAAAGGAAAAACAAAAATCATGAATAAAAAAAGGATAGGGTAACTAGTACCTATCTTTGTGTAAATCTTTATTCCAAGTTTTTTCTTTTCTTGTTCTATTCATACTTATTTTATTCTTCTTTTTCTTTCTTCTTTTTGTGGAACCCCCCAAACAAGGGGGGTAATCTTTCTTCTTGTATTTGTATTGTACCTTTCTTTTTTTGATTAAATAAAGCCGCTATTTTTGCTATCTTTACCTTTTCCTTATTTTTTTCCGCTCAAAGTTTTATTCTTTATATTATGCTAATCCAACACAAATTTCTATATAATTTCTTGAAATTTGTTTGATAAAAAAGTCCATTCATATTGACAATGGCGTATCAAACAAATATAATTTGATCGTATAAAATATAATTTGATCGTATATAAATAGATCTTTTTATCCCCATTCCCTATCGGCTCTTTCCTTCACTTTAGTAAAATGAATGAGTTTACTGTATTTTTTTATTTCGATCATATCTACATTTCATATTGATCCGGGTTGCTAACTCAACGGTAGAGTACTCGGCTTTTAATTGCGACTATGATCTTTTACACATTTGGATGAAGGAATTCGTCTAGACTATTGGTAGAGTTTATAAGATTGCGACTGATCCTGAAAGGTAATGAATGGAAAAAAAAGCATGTCGTAAAAAGAATAATCAAATCATAGAAAAAGAAGATTTCTAGTACTCATAATAGAAATAGAACGAGAGTTTTTCTTTTGATAACAATTGGTAAAGTATTTTGGGTCTAGTGAATAAATGGATAGAGCCTTATGGCTCCAATTCGAGTAAGACAAAAAAGTAACGAGCTTCCCTTCTTAATTTGAATGATTACCCGATCAAATTACTAATTATGCGTTAAAAATAGATTAGTGCCTGATGTGGGGAAAGGTTCTCTTGTGAATTGTGAGTGGACCATTGATTCTTTTTTTTATTAATCCTAATTATTCTTTATTGTGGATTGAAGACGGATGTGTAGAAGAAATAGTATAGTGATAAAAAAGATATTTTTTTTCCAAAGTCAAAAGAGTGATTGGGTTGCAAAAATAAAAGATTTTTACTCCTTTTTCTTATTGTTATTTTATTTCTTTCTTTTATTGTTATTCTACTTATATTAACAAGTAAAAGAAACCAAAATTGGATAGAAAGAAAGGGAAAGAAAAAAGATCTGTAGATTGGGCTCTCTGTCTCCGGGGTATATATTCTTTATTTGTTCTTACTTTTATATAATCTTTTACTTTAATTAGATTATCATTATGTTTTTTACATGTATAAAAGTCTATATTCTAGATTATTGAAAGTAAAAGTATAGACAGTGCATAGTATATTATAATACTAGACTATATTATTCTAATTATCTCTTATAATAATAGAAAATAATTAGAATAAGAAGAATCTTATTATTCTTATATATTATTATAGTTATAGTTTATTCTAGTTAGAAGTTATACTATTTTAGTATTTTAGTATAAAAGAAACAATATACTACATACAATATATGCATACGCCGTTCTGACCATATTGCACTATGTATCATTTCATAACACAAGAAGTGCCTCCCTTTTTTGGTTACAGTAGAAATGTATTTAAATGGCAGAATTACAAGGATATTTAGATTGAAAAAAGATAGATTTCGGCAACAAAACTTCCTATATCCACTACTCCTTCAGGAGTATATTTACTCACTTGCTCATTATCATAGCTTTAATAGTTTTCTTTTTTACGAACCTGTGGAAATTATTGGTTATGACAATAAATCTAGTTTAGTACTTGTGAAACGTTTAATTACTCGAATGTATCAACAGAAATCTTTGATTTCTTCGGTGAATGATTCTAACCAAAAGGAAAATGGTTTTTGGGGGCACAAGAATTCTTTTTCTTCTCATTTTTCTTCTCAAATGGTATCAGAAGGTTTTGGAGTCATTCTGGAAATTCCATTCTCGTCGCGATTAGTATCTTCCCTTGAAGAAAAAAGAATACCAAAATCTCAGAATTTACGATCTATTCATTCAATATTTCCCTTTTTAGAGGATAAATTATCACATTTAAATTATGTGTCAGATCTACTAATACCCCACCCCATCCATCTGGAAATCTTGGTTCAAATCCTTCAATGCTGGATCAAAGATGTTCCTTCTTTGCATTTATTGCGATTGTTTTTCCACGAATATCATAATTTTAATAGTATCATTACTTCAAAGAAATCCATTTACGTCTTTTCAAAAAAAAAGAAAAGATTCTTTTGGTTCCTACATAATTCTTATGTATATGAATGCGAATATCTATTCCTGTTTCTTCGTAAACAGTCTTCTTATTTACGATCAATATCTTCTGGAGTCTTTCTTGAGCGAACACATTTCTATGGAAAAATAGAATATCTTATAGTCGTGTGTTGT